ATTTTTTACAGTCTTAGTAAATGATTATTTAGTTTAGATCATAAGCGTATTGGTTTAATTTATAGTATTATTGGCATATGGTTTGGTTTTGTTGGATTGGGTTTAAGTATCTTGATTCGTGTTCAGTTAATGGATTCTTATCATAACTTGCTATCTACAGAATCTTACAATAATGTTATTACAAATCATGGTCTTATAATGATTTTCTTTTTTTTAATGCCTGTATTAATAGGAGGTTTTGGTAAATTTTTATTACCACTTTTATTGGGTTTACCTGATTTATGCTTACCTCGTTTAAATGCTTTAAGTTTATGATTGCTAGTTCCTTCGGGGATATGCTTAATAATTAGGGTAATTATCGGTAAAGTGGGTATAGGATGGACTTTTTATCCTCCTTTATCTAGTGTTATGTTTAGTTCAAGCAATGGTGTTAAATTTTTGATGTTTTCCCTGCATTTAGCTGGTGTTTCTAGAATTTTAAGTTCTATAAATTTTATAAGTACCATTCAATCTGTAACTTTTTATAAGGTTAATGCTACTTTTGTTTCAGTTATTGTTTGATCTTACATGTTTACATCTATTTTGTTGCTTTTATCTTTACCAGTTTTAGCTTCTGGTATAACAATGTTATTATTTGATCGAAATTTTAACACTTCTTTTTTTGACCCTATGGGTGGGGGTGATCCAGTTTTGTTTCAACATTTATTTTGATTTTTTGGGCATCCTGAAGTTTATGTTTTAATTTTACCTGGGTTTGGTATTATAAGCCATATTTGTATAAATTTTAGTAATAAATGTGAGCCATTTGCTTATTTAGGTTTAGTCATGGCTATGTTTTCTATTGTTTGTTTGGGTTGTGTTGTGTGAGCTCATCATATGTTTTTAATTGGTATGGATATAAAGACTGCTGTATTTTTTAGTTCAGTGACTATGATTATTGGAGTTCCTACTGGAATTAAGGTTTTTTCTTGGCTTTACATGTTATTAGGTTCTGGTGTTAAATCTAAGGATCCTATACTATGGTGGGTTTATACTTTCATTATTTTGTTTACTACGGGCGGAGTAACAGGTATTACTTTATCTGCTTCTGTGTTAGATAGATTACTTCATGATACATGGTTTGTTGTTGCTCATTTTCATTATGTTTTTTCATTAGGTTCTTATACTAGTGTAGTTATTTCAATTTTATGGTGATGGCCGATGATTAGGGGATGTACTGTTAATAAGGTTCATGTTAAGGCGCATTGTATTCTTTCTATTATTGGTTTTAATTTATGCTTTTTTCCTATGCATTATTTCGGTTTATGTGGTTTACCCCGACGTGTTTGTGTATATGAAAGTAGTTTTACTTTAATTAATCAAATTTGTACAATTGGTAGTTTAATTTCTTCATTAAGAGCTTTTTATTTAATCTATATTCTATGAGAGTCTTTAGTTACTCAGAATTTAGTTGTAGGGGTTTGAGCTAAGGGTTATTCAATAGTTAATGTTTTAAGTTATCCTTTAGCTTTACATAATAATTTTATAATGCCTTTAGATTATAAGGTTGTTAAGTAGTTTATGTAGTGTATATAGCTTTAAGCTAAATTATTTTGCAACAGTAATGATAGAATTAACTTTCTTATACATTAAAGTGTATAATATGGATATAATGTATTTTGATATTGTAGCTTATATAACTTTATTGTGCTTATTTATTGTACTTTTAGTAGCTAGCGTACTTTTGTATGTTGGGACTTATTCTAAGGGTTTTATAGTAGTTAAGACTGATTATCAAGTTATTGAGTTTTTATGAACTTTTATTCCTTCTTTATGAGTAGGTGGTTTATGTTTTTTTAAAGTTTCTTATATTTGTAAAGATTATGAGGGAGCTGTTGGTACAACTTATAAGATTGTAGGACGTCAGTGATATTGGACTTACAATTATATTTTTAATGGAGAGGAAGTAGAGTATGACTCTTATATGACTAATTTAGTTAATAATGTGGATAACCCTTTATGTGTAATTTACAATAATGTGAGACGATTATTAGTAACTTCTTCTGATGTTATTCATTCTTTTTCTGTCCCTGATTTAGGTTTAAAGATTGATGCTATACCTGGTCGTATTAATCAAATAGTTTATAATCCTAGCCGTATGGGTTCTTTTGTTGGTTATTGTAGTGAATTATGTGGTGCTGGTCACTCTTATATGCCTATAATTGTTGAGGTTATAGCTAAAAAGAATTCAGTAGTAGCTACTGTAGCTAAGAAATTTTAAATGACTTTATTCATAGTATTTTATTATTTGAAATTATTACTTTTTTTATTTTTGAAGAAAGTAGTAGGCTACTGTTTATTGCTAATTTGTAAAGCTTTATATGTAATAGCTATAATTTATATTAGTAGTGGATTTAGTTGGTATGCTATTTTAGTATATCTAATTTATGTTGGTGGGGTTTATATTTTATTCATTTTTTTAAGTGTTCATTTACCTAATATAAGTAATGTTAGATATGTAAATTTTAATATTTTAATAGTTTTTTTATTTTTTTTTTGGGAATTGTTTCAGCTGTTTTATTATAAACATATAGTTTGGTTTGAGTATTCTTTTAAATTTTGTAGATTAAAAGAAGGGGCTATTTATGTTTTTTTATGTTGTTTTTTATTAATTTGCTTTTTTTTAGTATCTTTAATAAATTCATCTAAGGAAAGATTTTTACGGTAGTTAAAGATGTCAGAGGTGTATGAGTTTGTTTTAGGTGCAATTAACAAGCGTTTAGTAGCTTTCTTTAAAGTAAGAATGATATATTCGATAATGATTTGAAATCATTGTTTATTACTCAAAGTTAGTAAGTCTTACTGTAATAATAGGAGTGTCAGAAGTTTATGAGGTAATTTTAAGCGGTATTTATAGGTTAAATCCTCTCCTATTAGGCTAATAAACTAAAGTTTAGGTTTATAATTCGAGTATAAATTTTGTGATAATACACTATTAGTTTAATGTTTATTTTAGTAGTATTTATATTTTTGATGATTTTGGTAAAATTAAGAATTGTTTATAGTAGTAATATTAATTTTATTTGGGTTAATAAAAGATTGTTAGTAATAAATTTTAATTTTAGTATATCCTATTTAAGCATTTTATTCTATTTTATGCTTATATACTGTATGTTTGTTTCTTTAAATTTTAGACGGCATTATTATGGTTGAAGGGATAAAAGGTTAAATTTACTTATTTGTTTATTTTTATTAGTTATGTTTATATTAGTATTGACTAAAGATTTAATTTTAAGATTAGTTTTTTGGGAATATTTAGGTTTTGTGAGTTTTATTTTAATACTATATTATTCTAATTACGATACATTATTTGCAGCTAATAGCACTTTAATTTCTTCACGTTTTGGTGATGTAGGTTTATTTTTTTTTATTGCTTGTATACTAAGCTATAGTAGTTTAAGTGGTATATATTATATTATTTTATTATTTTTGATAGTTTCTACAAAGAGTGCTATTTATCCTATAAGAAGTTGATTATTGGAAGCTATGCGTGCTCCTACTCCTGTTAGTAGATTGGTTCATTCTTCAACTTTAGTAACTGCTGGAGTTTGATTTTTTATCAATTATAGTAGTAGGTTGTTGTTAATTTTGGGAGATGTTTTAATTTATTTTAGTCTAATAAGTATACTATTAAGTGCTATTGGAGCAATATGCTACAATGACATAAAGAAGATTATTGCTTTGTCTACTTGTAAAAATGTTAGGTGATGTTTTATATATTACTTATTTGGGTTTGAATTTTTATGTTTAATTCAATTAGTTACTCATGGTATAGCTAAGTGTAGTTTATTTATTTGTATAGGTGATATGTTATCCTTTTCTTATGGTAGGCAAAATTATAAGAGTGTTAGTAAAGTACTAAAAAATAGTAAGTTTAAATGGTTAGTTAAATGTATTTTATCTTTGTTGGTATGTGGTATCCCGATGAATGGTGTTTATTTTTCTAAGCATTTGTTATTAACTAATTTTATTTTTAATTCTAAAATTTTTTTGTTAATTTTAATTTTTTTAGGTATTTTTTTTTCTTACTGATATTCTGGCCGTTTGATTTATCTTTTAAGCTACAAAAGTTTATCTTTAAATTCTAGATTAAATAAAGTTTTTTATTTAATTGGTTTAGTTGTTGTTTTAAGTAGGTTAATAAATTTTATTTTTATTAATGCGAGGATAGAGTTAAAAAGATTAAGATTAATTTTTAGTTGACTTGTTATTTTGATACAGGTAGTAGGATTGTTAATTGGTTGATTTAGTCAAGGTTACATTGTAGGTTCAAGTTTTATTAGGTTATTTTATGGTCAAGATGTAATTTTACGTTGATTTTCGTTAGTTTATGGGGCTTTATTAAAGTTTTATAAAATTTTAGTTAGTTTTCGTTTAGAAGTCTATTTTGTTGGAGAGTTAATATTATTTAAAAGTAATATTTTAAAGAATCTACAATTTTTAGGGGATAATTTGATTTTATTTTTAGTATTATTCTTTTTTGTTAGTTTATTTAGGTTTTTTTTATAATTTATTATTCTTTAGTATAAAATTAATAGGATTTTTTTTTGAAAAAAAAATTCTCACAGCACTTTTATAATTTTTTTATAATTAATAAAATATTTAAAATTTTACTATAAAGTTAATGGTTATTTAAATTAAAAATTTTAACTTGTATATTATATATAATATATAAACTATTATAATATATATGTCAAAATTTGATTAAAATTTTTATTTATTTTTAAAGTTTTCTGTATGATAGCAATGAAAAATATTAATAAAATATTTAAAATTTTACTATAAAGTTAATGGTTATTTAAATTAAAAATTTTAACTTGTATATTATATATAATATATAAACTATTATAATATATATGTCAAAATTTGATTAAAATTTTTATTTATTTTTAAAGTTTTCTGTATGATAGCAATGAAAAATATTAATGTAATATTTAAAATTTTACTATAAAGTTAATGGCTATTTAAATTAAACTTTAATTTATGAGTTACTATAACTTATTTATAAAGTGTTAGATTCTTACTCTAATTAAGTTGTATCAACTAGTAATAAGGTGATTATAGTTTATTATAAAAATATTATTTTTGTAAAATAAAGAAAATTTTTAAGTTTGGTCACTTAAATTAGTTAGTTTAATTTAAAATGTATATTTTCAAAATATAAGATGATATTTAATTACTAATTGTATTGAGCTTACTTAGTATATATCTATTACATAAAACTGTAAATTTTAAAAAATTTTTAAATAGTGAGAAATTAAGAGAATTTTTAAATATTACTGCTAATAATATATAGGATTTAATAAATCCAGTTCTTTATTAATTTAAGAGATTATTAAAAATTTATATTGGTTGTTACCTTTTGCATCATGATATAATGATTAAAATTTTATATAAAAATATACGAAGTCATTAGATTTAAATTTTATAGTTTTATTGGGTCAATAAATAAAATATAATTTGGAAGTGATAAATTAATCGTTAATGAAGATAACTTGTAAATAAGATAAAATTTTATTAATTGATTAGGTTAAAAGATCTAATCAATATTTATAAATTAAATTTGGTTTAAATAATATGAGTTTAAAAGTAACTTTTATCATTATGTTTTAAAACTAAAATTTATTAAAAAAAATTTTTTATAATTCTTATTTTTATTAATTATTTATTAAATTGTTATGTTATAATAAGTAGTTAAATAGTTTTTAGGTTTCTCGGTTTAATTCGAATTGTTTATTAAAAACATTGTCACCAATATATTTTGGTGGTAGTACCTGCTCAGTGTTAGTAAATAGCTGCAGTATCTTGACTGTACTAAGGTAGCATAATTGCTTGTCTCCTAAATAGAGAATTGTTTGAATGGTTTTTTTGATTTAAAAACTACTTAAAAATTAAAACGAAATTAGAATTTAAGTAAAGATCCTTAAAATCTTTTAAAAGACGGAAAGACCCTAAGAGCTTAAAAAATAAATTTATTTGGGGCAAAGCTTTAATTTTATAAAGATTTAGAACCTTTTAGTTTAGTGGAAAAGTTACCTTAGGGATAACAGGGTTAAAAATAAGGAGAGATCATATCGATTTATTTAGTTGCTACCTCGATGTTGACTTAGAAGAGCTATAAGACGCAGTAGTTTTAAAAGTAGGCCTGTTCGGCCTTTAAATTTCTTCATGAGTTGAGTTAAGACCGGTGTAAACCAGGTCGGTTCTTATCTTTAAGTGTTATAATTTAGTACGAAAGGATTGATTATGATTTAAGTTTAACTTTATTATTAAAATTTAGTTAATAAGTGGTTTAATTATGGCTATAAAAATTAATAAGTATTAAGCTGCATAAAAATTTAATTTTTGTTTTATAAAATTCAAATTTATAATTATTTAGCAGAGAGTTTTTTATAAAATTTAGAAATAAAGATAAAGTGGTACTTAAAAGTGGGGGAAAAGGCACAGTGCCAGCATCCGCGGTTAGTCTGTTTCCATTAATTTTTTTATGATTTATTATATTTACTAATAGGTAGTATAAATTTTATAATTACTATTTAAAATTATTGTAAATAAGTAAAATTAATTTTGATAAATAAAATGGATTAGATACCCATGTAATCAAAAATATAATGATATCTTAGTATAAACTAAAATATTTTGGCAGCTGATTGTTTCTAAACAGGGGAAGATGTTAATTAAAAGATGGTCCTCTTAATAGTTTACTTTATTTATTTAATTAGTGTATATCCGGTTTCATATTACTAATTTTAGTTAATAAAAAATGAAAATAAATAATTTAAGCCAGGTCGATATGCTGTTTATAATAAAGGTTTAATGTCTTACTTTAAAAAAATAGAACTGAGTATTAAGTTAGATTTAGGACTTGTTAGTAAAATTAAATTAAAAAGTTAATTTGAAATTTGTTCAATTAGGGTACACATTGCCCGTCAATCTCGGTTATTCTGAGATAAGTCGTAACATGGTAACTTTTGGTGAACCAGAAGTTAGTATTAATTTAGTGTATTTGCATATTAATTTTTCGTATTAAAGGAGCTTAAAAAAGTAATTAATAAAGGTGTAATTATACTTAATTGAGTATAATTATTTAAGTGTTAGTAGTATAAATTTATTATTTTGTTTTTCCACAACAAAGATCTAAGAGATTAGTTGACACATATGCATAGGGGGAATAAAAATTTTTAGACAAAAATTAATCCATTACTCTTATTATATTTAAGGGGGGGAGAAGATATAGGTCTTATAGCCCCCTATGCATACAATAATATATATATATAAATATATAAATATAATATATATAACTATAGACTTTTATATAGTAGATATAAAAGTCTATATAATATATATAACTATAGACTTTTATATAGTAGATATAAAAGTCTATATAATATATATAACTATAGACTTTTATATAGTAGATATAAAAGTCTATATAATATATATAACTATAGACTTTTATATAGTAGATATAAAAGTCTATCTATATATATGTGGATATACTATATAAATTATAGAAATTTATAGGGGTAGTGTTTAATTATAAATTTCTCTATAATCTTACGTATACTTAATAATGTCTTGATTACCTATTTATAAAGCTTTTGGTGTTTTTTTATTCATAGTAAGTGTTTTTTTATGAAATTTAGAGGGTTTAAAGATATTTTGCGGGATTGCTTTAATTTCTATAATTTTTTTATGAATTGAAAGTTTAGATATTAATCTTCGTTATTTGGATAGATTTTGGATGTTTATTTTAAGGGAAGTAATGATTTTTGTTTCTTTGATTACATCTTGTTTATGATTTAAAGAAATTGATAGAGAGTGTTTATCTGATCATTTAGATATACCTTTTATGGGTTGTTTTGTGTTAATTGGTTCTTCTATTACTGCTACAGCTTATCATCATTATAGTAACGATAGTTCTAACATTGTTAGTTTTTATTTATTTTTTACTATATTATTAGGGTTAAGTTTTGTTTATTTGCAATTTGAAGAATTTAGTGAGTGTTTATATTTTATTGATAGAAGAGCTTATTATGCTAGGTGTTTTTGTACTGTGGGTTTACATTTTACTCATGTTGTTATAGGTATAATTTTACTATTAGTCTTATTATTATTTTTTAGAAAGAGAGTTTTATCCACTTACTATTGTAATTTAGTTATTTGATATTGGCATTTTGTTGATTATGTATGATTAGCAGTTTATACAGTTGTATATTTATGTTTTGCAGTTAGGTTAATTTAAACTGATAATTTGTGGTGTTATAGATATAGAAATTATACTGTAAAATGTTAAAGTTATTTCGTGGTAATTTGATTGATTTACCTACTAATATATCTTTAAATTATTATTGATGTAGAGGTTTTATGATTTCTGGGTTTTTAGTTATTCAGATTGTTAGTGGTATAATTTTATCTTTACTTTTTGTTGCTGATAGAAAGTTAAGATTTCCTTGTATTATGGAATTTACTAATGATAGGTTTTTTTCTTGGTTAATTCGTTATATGCATATTTGGGGAGTTAGTTTTATATTTATTGTTTTTATAATTCATATGTGTCGTGCTTTATATTATTCTAGATATACAAAGGTAATGGTTTGAAAAGTTGGGTTTATTTTATACATTTTAATGATGGTAGAAGCTTTTTTAGGTTATATACTTCCTTGGCATCAAATGTCATATTGGGCTGCTACAGTTTTAACTTCTATAATACAGAGAGTTCCAGTTGTTGGGATTCAATTGTACAATTTTATAGTTGGTGGGTTTTCTGTTAGTAAAGTTACATTAATGCGAGTTTTTGCAGCTCATGTTATATTAGCTTTTGTTATAATTTTTTTTAGAATTTTACATTTGTTTTATTTGCATAAGGTTGGATCAAATAATACTTTATTTGTTTCTAATGGTTACAGCGATTATGTTTACTTCCATAGGTATTATAGTAAAAAGGATGCTTTTTGTTTAAGAGTGTTATTTACTATTTACTTATTTTTAATTTTTTACACTCCTGATTTAGTGTTAGATTTAGAAAGTTATTTACATGCAGATCCGATGGTAACACCTGTTTCTATAAAGCCTGAATGATATTTTTTATTTTATTACGCTATGTTGCGTTCTGTTAGTTCTAAGTTAGGTGGATTAATTTTAGTTTTAATTTTTTTATTTTTATTATGGTTACCAACAAAAAAATATCCTTGTAACTATTTTGTGGGTCGTCAAATTTTATTTTGGGTTTTTTGTAACTTAATTATTATTTTAAGTTATTTAGGGGCTTGTCCTCCTGATGTTCCTTATGTTTTAATTAGTCAAGTTAGAAGCTTTTTTAGAGTTTTAATTTTAATTTTTTATAAGGGGTGTTGAAGTTATTAATGTTAAATTTATATTTTTATGTTAGGTTAATAGTTTTATTTGGTGTATTTTGTTTAGTAAGATTTAAGTTTATTAGTGTTTTAATACTATTAGAAAATATAAAAATTTTAATATTAGTTTATATTTTTTTAAATTCCTTTAATACTATTAATCCTTTATTTTTGATTTTTATGGTAATTGTTACTATAGAAGTTACTTTATCTTTAGTTTCTTTAACTCGGGTTTGAGATTGTGATTCTTTAGTTTATTAGGTTTAATTATTATTTGTAGTTTATTTTATTTAAAATGTATAAAAGTTTTATTGTTAAAAGATTATTTTTTAATTGATACTTTAGGTGTTTATTTATCTTTTATTTCAATAATTTTTTTACTATTTTTTATTATTTTAATTATAAATAGGTTAAAATTTTTAAAAATTTTTGGTATTTTTATGAGAATAGTTTTTGCAGTAATTTGTTTTTTTTCCTTAAACTCTTTGATATTTTGGGTTTCTTATGAGATTTCTATTTTATTTGCATTAGTTTTAATTTTATATTCTTCTCCTTATTCAGAGCGATTTTTAGCTAGTTGATATTTGTTAATTTATGTTTTTATTAGTAGTTTGCCTATGCTATTTTTTATAATTTATTGAAGTTTAGAAAAAGAGACTTTTAATTTATTTTTATGGAAAAAAGATAAAAATTTGCTAATAATGCTTATTTTGGGGATTTTGTTTATAACTAAGGTTCCTTTACCTCCTTTTCATTCTTGGTTACCTGTGGTTCATGCTGAGGCTAGATCTTATGTATCTATAATTTTAAGTGGTTATATCATGAAGTTAGGCTTAATAGGTTTATTTCGTTTTTGTTATTTTGGTTTTAAAAATATAGGTTTATTAATTTTGGTAGTTTTTAGTTTTTCTTTATTATTTTTTTTTGCATCTGGCCAAGAATTAGATATAAAGCGTTGATTAGCTTTTTTAAGTTTAAGTCATATTTTTATCGGGATTTTAGGGTTATTTTATTTTAATTTTAATTCTTATTGGATTGTTGGTTTATACTGTTTAGGTCATGGTTTATCTGCTTTTTTATTATTTTATCTTTTTATGGTTTTAAAAACCATAGTTGGAAGTCGAAATTGATTATTATTAACTTTAAAAAATAAAATAAGAATTTTTTATTATATTTTAATAGTTTTAAGTCTATTAAGGGTATCTTCATTTCCTCCTACAATAAATTTTTTTAGAGAGATTTTTGTTTTTAGTTCTATATTTAGTAGTTTTATTGCAATTATATTTTATTCTTTTTATATATTTATTGGAGGTATTGTTCCTGTTATAGTTTTAAGTTTATTCATTATAAAATCTAAGTTAGTCTCTTTAAGTAAAGTTTATACTTTTTTAGATTTGATTATTTTATTGGGTTTAAGATTTATTTGTTATTTAGGTATTTTTTGAATTTAATCTGTAGTAAAGTGTTTTATGCATAATGTATTTTGGTTACATAGGTGGTTAGATTCCTATTACTTTTTTTTAGCTTAAATTTAGAGCATTAGTTTGAAGGACTAAAGGTACTTATAAAGTAGAAAAATAAGTTAATTAAACTATTTGGTTCATGCCCAAAAAATATAGTATTCTATTTTTTCTGATGATTCTAGTTAATCGATTTAAGGTTTTTGTTAATTTATTAAAAACTATTTTAAGAAATTTAGGTTTCTGTTTTTTTTTGTTTTTATACTACTTATTAGTTTATTTTTTAATTTTACGTACAAGTTACAATTATAATTTAATCAAATTATTAGTATTGGCTATAAGTTTGATTTTGCCTTTATATCTAAGTTTATTTTTTAATCGGCTTAGATTAAGTATTAAAGAATTTTTTGCTTCTTTGATTCCTTCTGGTACTCCTTTATGAATTGCTTTTTTTGTTGGTTTAGCGGAAACAATTAGGTATGTTGTACGTCCTTTTGTTTTAATTATACGGCCTTTTTTAAATATCACTATAGGAAGTTATGCTGTGGTGGGGACAAGAAGTTTATTTGTAAAAGGAAGTAAGATAGTTAGATTATTGCTTATTTGCTTATTTTTTTATGAAATTTTTGTTGCTATAGTTCATTGGTTTATAGTTGTTAATATTTTGGGTTTTAGTATTGATCATTAAATGTATTTTAGCTTAGTCCTTTTTAGTAAAATTTTATTTTTTTTTAGTTTATTTTGGGGAAGATTTTTAGGATTTTGGCTTAGGCTTGAATTAGCAATGTTGTTGTTGATTCCTTGTTTTTTTTATTATAATTCTAAAAAAAAAGTTTATTTAAGTTTGTTAAATTATGTTATTATTGCAAGTTTAAGTTCTTGTTTGTTAATTTCTGGTTTGTTGGTTGGCTTAAAAGAATGGTTTTTATTAGCTTCTTTTATTATAAAGGTTGGGTTATTTCCATTTTATAAATGATTTTTTTATTTAATAAATAATCTTAAATGATTTATGATTTTTAGTTTAGCAGTTGTTAGAAAGATAGTTTTTTTTTATTTTTTAAATTTTAGTTTTTCTAGTAAAATTTTGAACTTTGTTTTGTTGTATTTTACTGTAAAATTTTTAGTATTAAGTTTATTAATTAGTTACATGGTTTTTGATATAAAGAGATTTTATATTTTTTCTTCAATTAGTTCAAGTATTTTATTCTTATATTTGTTATTTTTTGGTAGTAGGTTATCTTTATATACTCTTTATGCTGTTTATTTTATAATTAGTTGTTTTGTTTTAATTAGGTTTTATTTTTTTTGTTTTAATCATGTAAATATTGTTAGTCTATGTTTAGTTTTAGGTGTTCCTTTTTCATTATACATTTTTTATAAGGGGTTTAGAATTTTATTTTTATTACCTTTTAATAATTATTTGTTTATTTTATTTTGAATATTGTATAGGATTTTAGAGCAAATTATTTTATTCAAAATTTTATTAGAAGCTTTTTATTTAAAGATAAGTGTTTAAGTTAGAGTAGTTTATTTAAAATTTTTATTTTACACATAAAGGAAGACTTTAAAGTCCTTTAATAAACAAAATAGCTTAAGTTTAAAAGTTTCTATTTTGCGTATAGAGGATAGTTAGATAAACTTTTTGTTAATAGCCTTAGTTTAATTTAAAATTAAAGTTTGTCGTACTTTGGATGTATTATTACAGGTTATGGTGAAAATTTTATTATTTTTAAAATCTCTTATAGGGTTATTAATTAGATTTGTACTTATTATGGTTTTTGTAGCTTTTTTTATTTTAAGCGAACGTAAGATTTTAAGATATATCCAGATTCGAAAGGGTCCAAATAAGGTTGGATTTATTGGTTTATTACAAAGTTTTGCTGATTTAATAAAGTTAATAGTTAAGATTAAGGTCAATAATTTTCAATATTGGAGATTTTTAGCTTTATTAGGGGCTTATTTAATTGTAATTTTATCCTTATTCTATTGTTCATTATATTATTCTTATTTTAATAAAACAAAAAGTTTATTATCTTTATTGTGATTTTTAGTAATTACTAGTTTAACAGGTTATAGTTTATTAATGGTTGGTTGAGGTAGATATAAAAAGTATAGTTTATATGGTTCAATTCGTTCTTCTTTTTCTTCTGTAACTTTTGAGGGTTGTTTAATGTGTATAATTTTATTATTTGGGTTATTTTATAACTCTTATATTTTAGGGGGTTCTAGTTTAAATAAAACTAGTTTATTTTTTTGTTGTTTATCCGTGTATTTTATTTGATTAATAGCAATTTTATGTGAAACTAATCGTACTCCTTTTGATTATGCTGAATCTGAAAGTGATTTGGTTAGAGGTTTTAATATTGAGTTTTGTAATGTTTATTTTACTTGTATTTTTGCTTGTGAATATTTAATTATTTTTATTATGGCTTGATTTAGTTCAGTGGTTTTTTTTAGTTCTTTTTTATGGTGAATTAGTTTAATATTTCATATTTTTTATTTTTTATGATCACGTGCAACATTACCTCGTGTTCGTTACGATTTTTTTGTTAATTTTATGTGACGGGTGAGAGTATGTTATTTAACTTTATATTTATTGTTAAGGTTTTAAAGTTCATATAGATTAAAAAAAATCATAAAGCTGTTAACTTTAAGTTGCCGTAAAGCTATGAACGGTATTTGTTTAATGAATACTTAGATAAAACAAAATTTTAAGTCAGTTTAATAGTTTAAAAAAAAAATTTTGTTTTTGGGTAGCAAAGATCTATTTTTATAGTTGACTGGCTGATAGGGCTGCAATTGCAGGGTATTGTGATATAATATTATTTAAAGAGTTTCTTTCGTCAGTAAATTTTATGGTTAAATTTAAATTAATAAGGGTTTTAATATTATTTTTTATTCTGCTATTTTTAATATTATTCTATAAAAGAAAATTTTTTAGCAAAGTTACAACAAAAAATGATAACATTTCTGTTTGGGCTAGTACTTTTGAGTGCGGGTTTATAACTAGTCTATTAAAGATTAAAAATTTTAGTAATGGTATTTTTATTTTGCTTGTATTTTTTGTTGTTTTTGATTTAGAGGTTTCATTGTTATTAAAATCAGTGTTTCAAATTGATTTTGTTAAGAAATTATTTTATTACTATTTATTTATTAGTTTAGTTGGTTTTGGGTTTTTTTTAGAAGTAGTTAGAGGTTTTGTTAGTTGGGTTAATTAATCTTACATATAATCA